GAATGAACCTATTGCTGAATCTAATGAGTTAAACGTAAAGTCAAGTTAAAAGTTTTATTTATTTTTATTTTCTTAAGGTTACTCTTCGCTCTAAAATCATTTCGATTTTGATCATTTCTTCTATTGTTGATTTTAGTTCCTACTAATTTCAAAATTCATTGTTGAATGAAGTTATACGACCCATCTCGTATGATTAGGTTACCAAAAGGGTATTTAATGAATTGGTTGATTAAAATTCCAGGATGGGTAGATGTTACAGATGATGAATTTATTTCATTTTATATACTTGTTACTTTCTCTTTCTTGGTGCCATCTATAATGATAGATAAATAACAAACTTTCAATTGAACTTATTCTTTCAATTGGTATTTTGGGGTATTCTCCTATTTTTATTTTTCAAAAATGGAAACTTAGGTAAGTGCTTTCTAAAGATATGTATAAAAAACCTATTTAATTTAGCTCCTTAATGCTTACTATAACTAGTTATTTTGGTTTTCTACTAGCAGCTTTAACTATAACCTCAGCTCTATTTATTGGGTTGAGCAAAATACGACTTATTTAAAATTAATATTTGAAATGAGCAATTCATAAAACGAAATCTTTATGTGATATTTTGCTTATTCCATAATTACGTATGGTCCCAATTATCAATTGCCGGTCATTGAGATTCAGATCCATTCGTATTAATATTTAGGTATAGATATTCTTTTTTTTCTTTCAAACAAATTGAAATGATTGAAGTTTTTCTATTTGGAATCGTGTTAGGTCTAATTCCTATTACTTTGGCTGGATTATTTGTAACTGCATATTTACAATACAGACGTGGTGATCAGTTAGACCTGTGATTACTTATTATCTCTTTTTTTTTATACACAGGAGGTCAAATTCCTATTGCTGTGTAACTAGATCTAGCTCAGTCTAATTTTGCCCTAAGACTAAACAATCACGCTCTGTAGGATTTGAACCTACGACATCGGGTTTTGGAGACCCACGTTCTACCGAACTGAACTAAGAGCGCTTTTTTATCCAAATAGACTATAAACCGAATAGACTATAAAAAGGGGATTTATGGATAGTATCATAAAAACGAAAGATTCTGTCTAATTTGAATCGATCTTAGGTGATCCCCCATTACTGCTACTTTGAGCAGTAATGACTAGGGATGACAGGATTTGAACCCGTGACATTTTGTACCCAAAACAAACGCGCTACCAAGCTGCGCTACATCCCTTCCGTTGTTCTACAGTGTCATTGTATCGAATTACTGCCTTATTTTCCACATTGTTATTTCGTCCATTGATATACATAAATTTCTCTCCTTTTAGTCTTTTTGGTCTCATTTAATCTATTATTTAATTTAATATCATATACAAAACGAAATGAGTATTGTATTTTTCGTAAATGCGTAGCAAGATTTTAAGATTTTGATTTTACGAAAAGGCAGAATCTTTTTTAACGGATCATTGTACAATTTAATTTAACTTAAGGATTAGGTGTATAACTTTAACCGGTCCTTAACTACATATGCATCTGATCATATATGCATTATCTTTATTTTCATTTTATGTATTACATTTTTGTATTCCAATAAAAAAAACTAAAAGGGAGGTTTTTCAATGCGAGATTTTAAAACATATCTCTCCGTGGCACCAGTACTAAGTACACTTTGGTTCGGGGCTTTAGCAGGTCTGTTGATAGAGATTAATCGTTTTTTTCCGGATGCGTTAACATTCCCCTTTTTTTCATTATAGTTAAAGATACAATCAAATATCCATGACTAACCGCGCCTCTCCTCTTTTCTCTTTTTTACCTTTTTCGAATCGAATAAGGAAGGAAAGAGAAAAAAGAAAATAAAAGTGGATTCAACAGCTGCGAGACTCGAGCTCAAGTTTGAATTCTCGAATGAAATTAACTGTAAATGAATATTAATCATAGAGAGATGGGGTTAGAATCGAAACTGCGCAGAATATAAGGAAAAGGTATTCCAATTGAAATAGAGTTTAGAAATTTTTGTATTACTTATTATTTTACTATGACTTTGATTTACTATAGTTGTTATAATTGGATTTAATCTATTTTTTCTTTCGTTTGGAATCGAAAATATGAGTAACTAAAAATCGAAAGTTTAAAGTAAAGGAGGATTCATGCCCAAGGGTAAAGATGTACGAGTAACGGCGATTTTGGAATGTAACAGTTGTGTTCGAAAAAGTGTTATTATATAGGATATCAGCAGGCATTTCCAGATATACTACTCAAAAGAACTGGCGCAATAGGGCTAATCGATTAGAATTGTGTCCTTATTGCTACAAGCATACGATTCATGAGACGATAAAGAAATAGATCGAACTGAGTATCTGTATGGTACCCTTTTAAGGTTTAAGGAAGAGGATATAAAATAACTCAATTCGATTTTAATTAGAGTAGCTTTAACTTTAAAATGAATTAGAATTAATAAAATAAATAGGAAATAGGATTTTCGAGATACGAAATAAACAAAAACAAACAAACCATGGATAAATCCAAGCGATCTTTTCTTAAATCCAAGCAATCTTTTCGTAGGCGTTTGCCCCCGATTCAATCGGGGGATCGAATTGATTATAGAAACATGAGTTTAATTAGTCGATTTATTAGTGAACAAGGAAAAATATTATCTAGACGGGTGAATAAATTGACCTTGAAACAACAACGATTAATAACTATTGCTATAAAACAAGCTCGTATTTTATCTTTGTTACCCTTTCTGAATAATGAGAAACAATTTGAAAGAACTGACGAGTCGATTGCTAGAACTGCTGGTCTTCGAACCAGAAATAAATAGGCTTAATCTTTCTTCACTTGACTCATCATAATTTTAATCCGAAGTCAAATGCAGATTAGTGTTTTTTCGACGATCTAGATTTGATTAGCGTGTGGTAAGAAAAAAACAAATCGTAGAAAGCTTTTTTTTTTTTATTGAATGCGTTCATTTATTTTGACTCCTTTAATCATATTTTATCATAGGAATTTTGATTCTACCTTCCCGGAGAAGAAACTCCGGGAAACTCCGTTTAAATTCTTCCGGTAGATTTTTTATAATCTACTTCTTTTATTATCTCATTCGAAATCATGGAAAGACAATTCCTATTTGATATAGCTATTTGTGCAAGTATTTTACGATTAAGAAGTAACTGCCTCTTGTGCAGATTATGTATTAATCTACTATAACTATAGGATACGAACCTTTCGCGAATTGCTGCGTTTATTCGAATGATCCACAAACGACGAAAATTTCTTTTTTTATTATCCCGATCCCGATGAGCCGAAACTAAAGCTCTTATTTTCTGTTGAGTAATAGTTCGAGTAAGTCTTGAATGGGCCCCCCGAAAGCTTGACGCAAATAAACGAATTTTTGTTCTACGTCTATGAGCTATATATCCCCGTCGAATTCTAGTCATTGAATAGATGAAACTTTGACGAATAACTAATTGATTTCTTTTCTTTCAGTTAGTCTTTTAACCTTTCCTAATTTAGTAATAACAAAACGGATGTTTCCAATGTATAAACTAAAAATTCCACTGGCTTTGGCTGCTATAACCTTCCCAACCACGATTTTTTTCCGTATTTCACTGCGAAATAAGAAATTGTATTCTGCAATAAGTGTAAAAAATAGAGTAAATAAAAACTATAAATGGATAAAGAGAAAGAAATAGTGGATTCCATCGTTTCTATGGTGACTTCTTAAACGCTGAGGTCTTCTCTATACACCGGAGCCTTTCCTTCATTGAATCAACGTTATTGGTAACTTGTATAGTTCATCCTTTTTGGCTCTACCCATGAATTATCTAGTAATAGGTCTTTCACAACGAGATCTAGCTATACAGTAACGGTATTTAATTATGAAAATTAGCTGGGTAGCTGACCCTCTTATTCCGTTCTTGCCAGAGTGGGAACCCAATCTTTATTTAAAATAAAATAAGCTTTCCTCCGCTTAATGGATAACCGTTTGTTACCAATGGAAAATTGCTTCTCATCTTGATTGGATTTGGACCGAGAGAAACCATAAAATTCATCCATAATCCAATGGGGGGTTAGGATAGATTTTATTATTTTTTTCATTTTAAAATAGTGTTAAAATAGTGAATTCAGTTTCCGCCTCTGTTCTATCCTATCCGCTGGTACTGATCGTTGATACTGGAAATGGCTTTTGTGCCAGATCATGATATGATCGAAACGAGTCGCGCATACACCCGAGTACATGTTCCTCGACGCTGAGGGCATCCCCGAAGAGCGGGGGATTTCGTGACCTTTCTGATTGGCTGTCTTGTATTTCTAATAAGTTGTTTAATAGTTGGCATACTGAATTGTATAGATAATGGACTGGTTTAGATTGATCCTAACCGGATGATTGTGAATTCCTTTAAATAAACTCAGAGATAAAACATAGATTTGGATTTGCGTGAAATCCATGTTATTTTCATTCAACCGTTACAAGATCGACAATTCCATAAACTTGTGCTTCTGTTGCAGACATAAAAATATCCCTTTCCATGTCTTCAGATACAACCCATAAGGGTTTGCCTGTTCTTTGTACATAAACCCTTGCGAGGGTTTCGCGCAGTTTTAGCAGTTCTTCCGCTTCCAGGATAAATTCTCCCGTTTGTGCCTCGTAAAACGAACTGGCAGGTTGATGGATCATTACCCTGATGATATAACATACTAAAAAGTCCCTCTATCTCGCGGGATGATGATGAAGTCAAGAGAAAATAAAGATAAAAAAGAATAGAAAAAGATAGAATCAAATAACCGTACGGGCATCTTTTGTGCATTGCATATGCATACGGCTCTACACTCAAATTGACCTCTCCATGCCATTCAAGAAAGAGACGAATATATTAGACCCAGATGGTCAAATGATCAAAATGCCACCCTTCTTTTTCTAATAGTTAAAAATACTATGATGGCTCCGTTGCCTTAAATTAAAATATATTAATTATTTTTTTTGTCTGTAATTCAGCAATCCCAAAGTTTCTTTTTGATCCAATCAAATAAAAATAAGTAAAAATCTTGTTTTTTTCCTACTCTTTACATAACTTTACATAATATAAATAGTGTTAAGAGCCAAAAACAAAGGAGCTTGTGACGCTGAACTGGATGTCCGATAAATAAAATAAGAGAAAATTGGAAATATCCTTTATTTCATACTACCCTCTCGATACATAATCTAATTTGTTGACAATGCAAAAATTTATCATATCGAATTCGAGGTGCCATGCTACTATTACTTAATAGTCTATTATTACTTACTATTCATATTTCATAGGGCGAAGGCATAGTCTTCTTTTTTGTTTTTTGTCTCAAAAAAAACCATTGGCGCCAAGCGTGCGGGAATGCTAAACGTTTGGTAATTTCTCCTCCGACCAGGATAAAAGATCCCATTGAAGCGGCTAACCCCATGCATATTGTGTGGACATCTGGGCGCACAAATTGCATAGTATCATAAATAGCGACTCCAGGTATTACCCAACCCCCGGGAGAGTTTATAAACAAATACAGATCTTTGGTATCATCTTCGATACTGAGATATATCATAAGACCAATAAGTTGATTTGAGATCTCGCTATCAACCGCTTGGCCTAAAAAAAGTAATCTTTCTCGATAAAGTCGGTTGATTAGGGTCCAAGTGTATCCCTTAGAACCTTAGAAACCGTACATGCACCTTTTGATGCATACGGTTCAAAAAAATTGCGAAAAAAAGAATCAATGTATAGATTCCAGTCCTCTTTCTTTTCTCATAACAGGCTCTTTCTGTCTTCTAATGAAAGGTTTTTCTTCTTCAATAGATATGAGTTTTGACTAAATATATATAATAAAAACATCACTAAACTGATTGAATTAACTTCTCATTGATGTATTGTTTCATCGAGATTCAATCCAAATCACGATGATATTTTCTTGTTACTGATTGGGTCTCTTTCAGCTTCGTAGGTTTATGCTCTACTCTGGGTAAAGATTTGCCCGAGTTTTATTTGTACATATAGGACAAAGGCCTCCATTACCATTTTTTTTATTATGACTTTCTGCCCCCTTGTAATGCTTGTAATGCTTGTAATGAATTCATACCCTTTATACCAAAATACCAAATATTTCGTAACACTAACTCGCTTGGCAAATAAGCTAAATAGGAATATTATAAAACTAGGAATCATAGATATATTACCAATCAATTGGTTTTTTCTAAACAGAGCCTGGATACTTCATTTTTTTTTGTAGTCCAACCAAGTCAACCATAAATTATTCGTGTAATATTAATCCCCTAAAATATATCTAAATCTAATTGAACTTCACGCTCCAAATTTCTGATGATTCACCGAATCTTTCTTGGGCGAAACAGAGGATATCTCGATCGGGGGAGAAAACGGGAAAAAAATCCCATATGACCCAATATGTCTGACAAGTCGCACTATACGTCAATCCAAGATGCATCTTCCTCTCCAGGACTTCGAAAAGGTACTTTTGGAACACCAATAGGCATTAAATGAAAGAAAAAAGAAGTAAGTACTGTATTTCACTTTGATGGGGAAACGTAACAAAATGATTTTATTGTCTTTATAATATATATTGTATTGGTTTTTATCTCGTATTTATTTTATCCATAGATTAGAAAAAATCATAAAGAAAAACGGAATGACTAAAGTCAAATTTTTATGAATAGAACGATGAATAAGTATGTACGCATTCGTTCAGAGAAATTGGTATCAACCCCCATTGCGTATTGGTACTTATCGAGTATAGAATAAATCTGCTTAGCTTTGTTCCTACGAACAGAGTTGTTCCATTGTTTTATTACCAACAGAATAGAATAAATATTAGCCCTTGTTCGTTCGGAAATAATCCACTGAACAAGGGAGGTACATAGAATAGTCATAGTACAGTCTTTTACAATGCAATAAAGTTACATAGTGTCTATTTTTCTTTGATAAAGGGGTATTTCCATGGGTTTGCCTTGGTATCGTGTTCATACCGTTGTATTGAATGATCCCGGCCGGTTGCTTTCTGTTCATATAATGCATACAGCTCTGGTTGCTGGTTGGGCCGGTTCGATGGCTCTGTATGAATTAGCAGTTTTTGATCCTTCTGACCCCGTTCTTGATCCAATGTGGAGACAGGGTATGTTTGTTATCCCCTTCATGACTCGTTTAGGAATTACGAATTCGTGGGGTGGTTGGAGTATCACAGGGGGTACTGCAACAAATCCGGGTATTTGGAGTTATGAGGGTGTAGCTGGTGCCCATATTGTATTTTCTGGTTTATGCTTTTTGGCAGCTATTTGGCATTGGGTATACTGGGATCTAGAAATCTTTTCTGATGAACGCACAGGAAAACCTTCTTTGGATTTGCCCAAGATCTTTGGAATTCATTTATTTCTTTCAGGATTGGCTTGTTTTGGTTTTGGTGCATTTCATGTAACGGGCTCGTATGGTCCTGGAATATGGGTGTCCGATCCCTATGGGCTAACGGGAA